GGGTTTGGTGTTGCTCATATTTTACAAGAGATGCTTACTTATAAATCTGATCATATTAGATCTCGCCAGGAAGTACTTGGTACTACGATCATTGGAGGAACAATAGCCAATCCCGGGGATGCTCCAGAATCTTTTCGACTACTCGTTCGAGAACTACGATCTTTGGCTTTGGAACTGAATCATTTCCTTTTATCTGAGAAGGACTTCCAGATTCATAGGAAGGAAGCTTGATCGGAATGAATCATTATTTTTGTTCTATGATCGACCGGTATAAACATCAACAACTTCGAATTGGATCAGTTTCTCCTCAACAAATAAGTGCGTGGGCCAACAAAATCCTACCTAATGGCGAGATTGTTGGAGAGGTGACAAAACCCTATACTTTTCATTACAAAACGAATAAACCGGAAAAGGATGGATTGTTTTGTGAAAGAATTTCTGGGCCCATAAAAAGTGGAATTTGTGCTTGTGGAAATTATCGAGTGATCGGAGATGAAAAAGAAGACCCGCATTTTTGTGAACAATGCGGAGTCGAATTTGCAGATTCTCGGGCACGAAGATATCAAATGGGATACATCAAACTGACATGTCCAGTGACTCATGTGTGGTATTTGAAACGTCTTCCTAGTTATATCGCAAATCTGTTAGATAAACCCCTTAAGGAATTAGAAGGCCTAGTCTATTGCGATGTGTGATTTGATCCAAATTTTGATTTTACAGATTTGGACGATAAACTGTCATCCCATTCAATCCGATTGGGGATGCCCCCGGCTCTGACATGTCTTTTTAGAGGAGGAACATGAAGCTCAGAATTATGTATGGGTGTGATCAATACTTCGAAATATCGAAATAGGAAGGAAGGGGGGTTGGTCCATGGTCAATTAATATAGGAATAGGAATTGCTAGGTATACCTCGTTAACAAAGAAACTTCTTTCGTAGAATTAACCATTCTATTTCTTTTCGAAAGAGATTCCTTTCAAGTAAGCGAATCTAACACGGTTACAGGAGTCTATCTATCGCATATATGCTTCAAGGGACATCATGGTATAACCGTCGAGGTGAAGTAGGGACCTAAATGACCGAGCGGAACAAAAAATAGACAAGTAAATCCCTTATCAGTTCCAAGCTATCCCTTTAACTAAAAGGAAGGGGGTTTTCGTTTTTAATTTGAAGGGAAATAGACTACTCAATTCAATGAAATTTCATTTATGTCGTGATTGAATAACTAATTCAAAAAGTCAAAGTAAGAATGAATCAATAAAATATTGGTTGGTTTTCGCCGCTAACTTGAGTAATGGGTAGATCTCTATGAGGTTCTTTAGAACAAAAATTTTTAAATTTTTTAAAATTTAAAGTAGGAAGTCCTTTCCTTATTTGATGTAACTACTTGAGCCGGATGAGAGGAAACACTCACGTCCGATTTTTAAGGGGGGGAATCCCATAGGGAACCTATCCAGATTTTTCTTTTGCTAGGCCCGTAGCTAAAAAACCTACTTTCTTACGATTACGAGGTTTATTCGAATATGAAATCCAATCTCGGAAATATAGCATCCCACTTTTTTTTACTACCCAAGGCTTCGATACATTTCGAAATCGAGAAATATCTACTGGAGCAGGTGCTATCAGAGAACAATTAGCCGATCTAGATTTGCGAATTATTATGGATTGTTCATTGGTGGAATGGAAGGAATTAGGGGAAGAAGGGTCCACTGGCAATGACTGGGAAGATAGAAAAATAGGAAGACGAAAGGATTTTTTGGTTAGACGTATAGAATTAGCTAAACATTTTATTCGAACAAATGTAGAACCAGAACGGATGGTTTTGTCCCTATTACCAGTTCTTCCTCCCGAGTTGAGACCAATCATTCAGATAGATGGGGGTAAGCCAATGAGTTCGGATATTAATGAACTCTATCGAAGAGTTATTTATCGGAACAATACCCTTACTGATCTATTAACAACAAGTAGATCCACGCCAGGGGAATTAGTAATGTGTCAAGAGAAGTTGGTGCAAGAAGCCGTGGATACACTTCTTGATAATGGTATTCGCGGTCAACCCATGAGGGATGGTTATAATAAAGTTTACAAGTCGTTTTCGGATGTAATTGAAGGGAAAGAAGGAAGATTTCGCGAGACTCTGCTTGGTAAGCGAGTTGATTATTCGGGGCGTTCCGTCATTGTCGTGGGCCCCTCGCTTTCATTACATCGATGTGGATTGCCTCGAGAAATAGCAATAGAGCTTTTCCAGACATTTTTAATTCGAGGTCTAATAAGGCAGCGCGTTGCTTCCAACATAGGGATTGCGAAAAGTAAAATTCGAGAAAAAGAGCCCATTGTATGGGAAATACTTCAAGAAGTTATGCAGGGTCATCCCGTATTGCTAAATCGAGCACCCACCCTCCATAGATTAGGTATACAGGCGTTCCAACCCATTTTAGTAGAGGGACGTGCTATTTGTTTACATCCATTAGTTTGTAAGGGATTCAATGCAGACTTTGATGGGGATCAAATGGCTGTTCATGTACCTTTATCTTTGGAAGCGCAAGCGGAGGCTCGTTTACTTATGTTTTCTCATATGAATCTCCTGTCTCCAGCTATAGGAAGTCCTATTTCCGTACCAACTCAAGATATACTTATTGGACTCTATGTATTAACGATCGGAAATCGTCAAGGTGTTTGTGCAAATAGGTATAATCCATGGAATCGCAGGAACTATCAAAATGAAACAGTTGACCATACTAAATATCGGTATACAAAAGAAAAAGAACCCTATTTTTGTAGTTCCTATGATGTACTTGGCGCTTATCGGCAGAAACGAATCCATTTAGATACTCCCTTGTGGCTCCGGTGGCGACTAGATCAACGTGTCATTTCCTTAAGAGAAGTTCCAATCGAAGTTCAATATGAATCCTTGGGTACCTATCATGAAATTTATGGGCATTATCTAATAGTAAAAAGTGTCAAAAAAGAAATCCTTTGTATATACATTCGAACCACTGTTGGCCATATTTCTTTCTATCGAGAAATAGAAGAAGCCATACAGGGATTTTGTCGGGCCTACTCATACGGCGGTACCTAGGTAATTATGTACTATCTGTAGCTATTTTTGCCTCTCTGGTTCAACTGTTACCTTATAACAATTCCCGAATTTCTATGTGAATAAAGATCGAGGAAAGGAAGTCTTCGAACCACTGGCTCAAAACTCATTGTTGAATCCTACTAAGCGGACTACGGAGGTACTTATGGCGGAACAACGGGCAGATCTGGTCTTTCACAATAAGGCGATAGATGGAACTGCCATGAAACGACTTATTAGCAGATTAATAGATCACTTCGGAATGGCATATACATCACATATACTGGATCAAGTAAAGACTCTGGGTTTCCAACAAGCCACCGCTACATCCATTTCATTAGGAATTGATGATCTTTTAACAATACCCTCTAAGGGATGGCTAGTCCGAGATGCTGAACAACAAGGTTTGATTTTGGAAAAACACCATCATTATGGGAATGTACACGCTGTAGAAAAATTACGTCAATCTATTGAGATATGGTATGCTACAAGTGAATATTTGAGACAAGAAATGCATACTAATTTTCGAATGACCGATCCTTCTAATCCAGTCCATATAATGTCTTTTTCAGGAGCTAGGGGAAATGCATCTCAGGTGCATCAATTAGTAGGTATGAGAGGATTAATGTCGGATCCCCAAGGACAGATGATTGATTTACCCATTCAAAGTAATTTACGCGAAGGACTCTCTTTAACAGAATATATTATTTCCTGCTACGGAGCTCGCAAGGGAGTTGTGGATACTGCTGTACGAACATCCGATGCTGGATACCTCACACGTAGACTTGTTGAAGTAGTTCAACACATTGTTGTACGTAGAACAGATTGTGGTACTATCCGAGGTATTTCGGCGAGTCCTCAAAATAGTATGGAAGAAAAAATTTGGATCCAAAGACTAATTGGTCATGTATTAGCATATGACATATATATGGGTCCACGGTGCATTGCTGCCCGAAACCAGGATATTGGGATTGGACTTGTCAATCGCTTCATAACCTTTCAAGCGAAATTAATATATATTAGAACTCCTTTTATTTGTAGGAGCACTTCTTGGATCTGTCGATTATGTTATGGTCGGAGTCCCACTCATGGCGACCTAGTTGAGTTGGGGGAAGCGGTGGGTGTCATTGCGGGTCAATCAATTGGAGAACCGGGCACTCAACTAACATTAAGAACGTTTCATACCGGTGGAGTGTTCACAGGTGGTACTGCAGAATATGTACGAGCTCCTTCGAATGGAAAAATTAAATTTCATGAGGATTTGGTTCATCCCACACGTACACGGCATGGGCATCCTGCCTTTCTATGTTATATAGACCTTTATGTAACTATTGAAAGTCGGGATATTCTACATAAAGTGAATATTCCCCCAAAAAGTTTTATTTTAGTTCAAAACAATCAATATGTAGAATCGGAACAAGTGATTGCTGAGATTCGTGCCGGAGCATCCGCTTTAAGTTTTAAAGAAAAAGTTCGAAAACATATTTATTCTGATTCAGAGGGAGAAATGCACTGGAGTACCAATGTATACCATACCCCCGAATACACGTATGGTAATGTTCATCTATTACCAAAAACAAGCCATTTATGGATATTATCAGGAAATCCGTGCAAATCTAATCGAGCACCCTTTTCTCTACACAAAGATCAAGATCAAATGAATGTTTATTCTCTTTCTTTAGAACAAAGATCAATTTCTGACTTCTCAGTGACTAATGATCGAGTGAGACGCAAATCGTTTAGTTCGGATCCTTCCAGTGGGGGGAGGGGGGGTAGGTTTTTTGATTATTCAGGACCTGACAAAAGCATACCCAACGATTGTTGGAATTTTATATATTCTGCCATTCTACACGAGAATTCGGATTTCTTGGCGAAGAGGCGAAAAAATAGATTCATCATTCCATTCCAATATTCGCAAGAAGGAGAGAAAGAACCAATGCCTTATTCTGGTATCTCCATTGAAATACCCAAAACTGGTATTTTACGTAGAAATAGTATTCTTGCTTACTTCGACGATCCCCGATACAGAAGAAGCGGCTCGGGAATTACTAAATATGGGACCGTAGAGGTGGATTCTCTTGTAAAAAAAGAGGATTTGGTTGAATATCGAGGAGCAAAAGAATTGAGGACGAAATACCAAACGAAAGTAGATCGATTTTTTTTCATTCCCGAGGAAGTGCATATCTTACCTGGGTCTTCGTCCATAATGGTACGGAACAATAGTATCATTAGAGTCGATACAGAGATCGCCTTAAATACAAGAAGTCAGGTAGGTGGATTAGTCCGAGTGGAGAGAAAAAAAAAAAGGATTGAACTCAAAATCTTTTCTGGAAATATTCATTTTCCCGGAGAGACAAATAAAATCTCTCGACATAGCGGAATCTTGCTACCGCCAGGAATGGAAAAAAAAAACTCTAAGGAATCCAAAAAATGGAAAAATTGGATCTATGTCCAACGGGTTACACCTATCAAGAAAAAGTATTTTGTTTCGGTTCGACCCGTAGTTACATACGAAATAGCAGATGGCATAAACTTAGCAACACTTTTTCCCCAGGATTCGTTGCAAGAACGGGATAATGTACAACTCCGAGTCGTCAATTATATTCTTTACGGAAATGGCAAACCCATTCGAGGAATTTCTCACACAAGTATTCAATTAGTTCGAACTTGTTTAGTATTGAATTGGGATCAAGACAACAAAAAAACAAGTTCTATAGAAGAAGTTTGTGCTTCCTTTGTTGAAGTAAGGGCAAATGATCTGATTCGAGATTTCATAAGAGTTGATTTAGTGAAGTCCCGCGTTTTGAATACTGGAAAAAGAAATGATACGGCAGGCTACGGATTGAATCCCGATAATGGATCAGATTGCCCCAATAGAAATCCTTTTTATTCCAAGATTAAGATTCAATCTCTTACTCAAGATCACGGGACTATTCATACGTCGTTGAATATCAATAAGCAATTACCACCCCTTCTCATTTTGTCATCATCGAATTGTTTTCGAGTTGGTCCCCTCAAAGTCAATGGTTCGAAATCTGACAATGGGAAAAAAAAATCAATTAAGGAGGATCCCGCTATTTTGATTAGAAATTCCTTCGGGCCCTTAGGGACTATAGCTAAAATTACGAATTTTGATTCACGAAACTATTATCTGACTGATAATCAGATCTTATTAAAGAAATATTTAATACTTGACAATTTCAAAAACCTTTTCCAAGACGTTCTCTATTATTTAATAGATGAAAAGGGTAGAATTTTGAATCCCGATCCATGTAGTAACACCATTTTTAATGCATTCGATTTGAATTGGTGTTTTCTACATCACAATTCTTGTGAGAAGACATTCTCAATAATTAGCCTTGGACAGCTTTTTTATGAAAATGGATCTATATACAAATATAGATCACACATCAAATCGGGACAAATTGTAACCGTTCATGGTGACTCCTTAGTAATCAGATCGGCCAAGCCTCATTTGGCCACTCCAGGAGCAACCGTTCATGGCCATTATGGAGAAATAATTTACGAAGGAGATACATTAGTTACATTTATATACGAAAAATCGAGATCGGGTGATATAACGCAAGGTCTTCCAAAAGTAGAACAGGTGTTGGAAGTTCGTTCGATTGATTCAATATCGATGAATTTAGAAAAGAGGGTTGAGGGTTGGAATGAAAATATAACCAAAATTCTTGGAATTCCTTGGGGATTTTTAATTGGCGCTGAGTTAACCATAGCGCAAAGTCGTATCTCTTTGGTTAATAAGATTCAAAAGGTTTATCGATCCCAGGGGGTGCAGATCCATAATAGGCATATAGAGATTATTGTACGCCAAATAACATCAAAAGTTTTGGTTTCAGAAGATGGAATGTCAAATGCTTTTTCACCCGGAGAACTAATCGGGTTGTTGCGAGCAGAGCGGACAGGGCGCGCTTTGGAAGAAACAATCTGTTACCGAGCAATCTTATTGGGATTAACGAGGGCATCTTTGAATACTCAAAGTTTTATATCCGAAGCGAGTTTTCAAGAAACCGCCCGAGTTTTAGCAAAAGCTGCTCTGCGGGGTCGTATTGATTGGTTGAAAGGTCTGAAAGAGAATGTTGTTCTGGGTGGGATGATACCCGTTGGTACCGGATTCAAAGGAATTGTCCGCCGCTCAAGGCAACACAACAACATTTCTTTGGAAAAAAAAAGGAATAATTTGGTTAAGGGGGAAATAAGCAATATTTTGTTTCACCACAGAGAGTTTTTTAGTTCTTGCATATCCAAAAACAAAAAGAAATTTTCATGATACAACACATAAGAGAAATTTTGGACAGGAATTCAAAATTTCTAAAAGCGGACTTATTCGTTTCTTTTAACTAATTCGAATTGAACCAGTCGTTTGATTTGGTATTAAAGATAATACCAAATGGAAAGATATTCCCCGTTTTATTTTGGCCTGGGCCGTTGATGCACGGTCTATTTACGGGAGAAAGTTCCTTCGGAACAATTATTTATTTTCAGGGTACTTTGAAAAAAAAAAGAAAATGTGGGGAGAAATGACAAAAAAATATTGGAACATCAATTTAGAAGAGATGATGGAAGCGGGAGTTCATTTCGGTCATGGTACTAGGAAATGGAATCCTAGAATGGCACCTTACATCTCTGCAAAGCGTAAAGGTATTCATATTACAAATCTTACTAGAACTGCTCGTTTTTTATCAGAAACCTGTGATTTAGTTTTTGACGCAGCAAGTAGGGGAAAGCACTTTTTAATAGTTGGTACAAAAAGTAAGGCTGCAGATTCAGTAGCATTAGCTGCAATAAGGGCTCGCTGTCATTATGTTAATAAAAAATGGCTCGGTGGTATGTCAACGAATTGGTCCACTACAGAAACCAGACTTCATAAGTTCAGGGATTTGAGAGCGGAACAAAGGGCGGGGAAACTCAACTGTCTACCGAAAAGAGATGCTGCAATGTTGAAGAGAAAATTATCTCATTTGCAAACATATCTGGGTGGAATCAAGTATATGACGGGGTTGCCTGATATTGTAATAATCGTTGATCAGCATGAAGAATATACGGCTCTTCGGGAATGTATCACTTTAGGGATTCCGACGATTTGTTTAATCGATACAAATTGTGACCCAGATCTGGCAGATATTTCGATTCCAGCTAATGACGACGCTATCGCTTCAATCCGCTTGATTCTTAACAAATTAGTATCTGCACTTTGTGAGGGCCATTCTAGCTATATAAGAAACCGTTGATTAATAATAAGATAAGTCAATAAACTTTTTGAACTCAATAGATTGATTCATTGAATCGGTTACTATATCCTGAATCGCAAAAAAGAGATCAAAATTTCTGGGGATATTATGTGATTCTTTGGTATTGGTATGCAAAATCGACGATGCTAGGCGAAGCGAGAAAGAGAAGAGATGAGAGAAGAGATGTTTGAATCAAAATAATTCTTTTAAAAGTTCTATTTCTGTCACAGAGGGTAATATGAATGTTCTACCATGTTCCGTCAACACACTAAAGGGGCTGTACGATATATCTGGTGTGGAAGTAGGTCAACACCTCTATTGGCAAATAGGGGGTTTCCAAGTTCATGGCCAAGTACTTATCACTTCTTGGGTCGTAATTTCTATCTTATTAGGTTCAGTCACTATAGCGGTTCGAAATCCACAAACAATTCCAACCAATAGCCAGAATTTCTTCGAATATGTTCTCGAATTCATTCGAGATTTGAGCAAAACTCAGATTGGAGAAGATTATGGCCCTTGGGTTCCCTTTATTGGAACTATGTTTCTATTCATTTTTGTTTCGAACTGGTCGGGTGCTCTTTTACCTTGGAAAATCATACAGTTGCCTCACGGAGAGTTAGCTGCACCCACGAATGATATAAATACTACTGTTGCTTTAGCTTTACCCACGTCAGTGGCATATTTCTATGCGGGTCTTACAAAAAAGGGATTGGGTTATTTTAGTAAATACATTCAACCAACCCCAATACTTTTACCAATTAACGTCCTAGAAGATTTCACTAAGCCTTTATCACTTAGTTTTCGACTTTTTGGGAATATATTGGCTGATGAATTAGTAGTTGTTGTTCTTGTTTCTTTAGTACCTTCAGTAGTTCCCATACCTGTCATGTTTCTTGGATTATTCACAAGCGGAATTCAAGCTCTTATTTTTGCAACTTTAGCTGCGGCTTATATAGGCGAATCCATGGAGGGTCATCATTAACTAGCTTCCCAAAAGTTTCTTTTAGTTTTGGAAAAAAAGCTTATTCCAAAACTCAAGCGTGACTCAAGATAATCTAATGAAGGAATTTATATATAAAAATAGGTATAAAAATCGGATAGATACGATCTATAGAGCAGGAACAAGAAAGATATACGATATTGGGGAATTGTAAAAAAAGGAAAGAGATCAAAAAAATCTTTTTCCTAACCCCCCTTTTGGTATATTTCGATCATATCTTTCCACTCTAATCTAATAAATATTCTTTTTCCAGATTTGCCGAGTCAATTACGATATTAGGATTCATATAATATAAATTTTTATATTATTTTTTTCTTTTCCAACATGTGTTTATAAACAAAAACAACGTTCTTTCCATAGAAGGAAACATTCCTTTTTCAATTGAATTCAACGATTGACCAAAATGGTCTGCAATTGGATAATAAAATCTTGATATAGAACCATTCAATTCTAGCTAGGCTAATGACCCCACCCATTCGTTTATATTTTTGCGGGATTGTAATTGTGTGATAATTATAAAGAAAAGGAAGAGAAGAGTTTACAAACAAAGAATATTTCAAAAAAAGTTGATTAGAGGGATTTCGTTGGGTATATGTAATGTCTATAAGCATAAGCCAATTCCTATGGCTGTTTCGAAGAATGTTTTAAGACTAGATAGAATCCGACTCAATCGAACGAGCGGTTTACGTTATGGAAGAAACAAATGTATATGTAATATTAGAAATTCATTAGTTAGATACGGACTGCCCATAAACAGATGAATCCGTCTATCGGAAGTCTTTCTATTTGATCTTTGACTGTGTATTTTTATAATAAATAGATGAAGTCAAGCATATAGAAGAGAACGAACAAAAAAAAAGTAAAATCAAAAGTCGAATGAAAGGGTGTTTTGGAATAAAGAAACCGAAGAACCGGAACCATATGGATTTCCAAAGAAAGACTACATTAGATAGTGGGAACTATAAACAAACAAGATGCCGAAGCAGTTCTGCTGATTCAGAAATAGCATCATTTTCGTTTTGAGTTCTTAGTTACCTCTACTTGTTTGTTTTTGCTGGGTTAGGTCTTAATGATGAAATCAAATGGGAGGCGATAATTCATTGGTTGATTGTATCATTAACCATTTCTTTTTTTGTACGAGGAATAAAATTTACCATGAATCAACTGATTTCTGCCGCTTCTGTTATTGCTGCCGGATTGGCAGTAGGGCTTGCTTCCATTGGACCTGGAGTCGGTCAAGGTACTGCTGCAGGCCAAGCTGTAGAAGGTATCGCGAGACAACCAGAAGCAGAAGGTAAAATACGAGGTACTTTATTGCTTAGTCTGGCTTTTATGGAAGCTTTAACAATTTATGGACTGGTTGTGGCATTAGCCCTTTTATTTGCAAATCCTTTTGTTTAATCCTAGAAATTAAAAAAAAAAAAATACGTATTTCATTTTAGTATTTTATTGCCATGTACTTGAACCCCCGCTTTTCGCATTATACCGACGCTTTACCCCTAAAATGAATTAATCGAATTCTTTTTTCTATTTATTCGTTGGGACAATCACCCTAACCCTAGAGGTAGGGGAAGGGCTAGCTTGAGGATAAGGAATTAGAGGATCCACCCGCTTTTGCCCCCCCCCTAGTGAATTTATTTAATAGAAAATAGAAAATTCTTTCTTTTTTTTATTATTTAATTTAATAAGAAGCATTGTAACAAATGAGGTCTTTCGCGATTTCCGTGTGGCTAGAAAGGCAATAAGTATCTTATTTTTTCATTGAAATCTTCATTATTAATATGAATAAAATTATTCATATTAATGAATATGAAACTATTCGTATCATAACGAATAGATGAAAAAGAAAATCAATCTATTTATTAAATAAGGAAATTCAGAAAAAAAAAAAGAAATCAATCCAAACAGTGGCGGCGAACTTATACAGAACTCTGTTCGATTTTGTTAGTTCTATTTATAAGAGGAGAGCATATGAAAAATGTAACCGATTCTTTCGTTTCCTTAGGTCACTGGCCATGCGCCGGGAGTTTCGGGTTTAATACCGATATTTTAGCAACAAATCCAATAAATCTAAGTGTAGTGCTTGGTGTATTGATCTTTTTTGGAAAGGGAGTGTGTGCGAGTTGTTTATTTCAAAAAAAAGGCTGGATCTAACCAGCTGCACTTTTTTTTATAGGAGGGGGGGGTGTACAATCTCGACGAATTACTTCTGAATAAATTAAGAAATCATATGTAAGAACTATAGCATTTCGTGACTTTTTTATTGGTAAATCCACTTTGACTCTCTTCTCTATAAACCAATAATGTAGTATCATTAACATGGTTAAAGCAAAACCGTTTGAAGTCAAGACACAGCGTGGTACTCTTTCTACCACTACGTTAGTAGGAGTTAGTAGGAGACGGCTTCAAAAAAGTTGTCAATTTATCTGATATAGAACACTCATATCAATAAAGTGATTTGAACTGAACTATTTACTGGAAAAGGGAAATGGGTGAGACACCTGCCCGTTTAAACAATGCTGAATCGGCAACCTATATTATAGTTATTATGTATATAAAGCGAAAGTATCAATAAAATAAGAAAAATTTTTTGGATTTGAAGAAAAAAGACAAAAAAAGAAACAACTTTGCTGGCAATTACAAAATTTTGTTTGGTCGGAAGAACCCTCAGAATATCCTGATCTTGTTTCCGTTTCACTATCTTGGAATACGAACAGAGAAGAAAGGGTAGGCTCATTACATGAAAAGATATAGGAACGTCCTATAAGTAACTGAGCGTGAGAGCCAAATGAATCGAAAGATTCATGTTTGGTTCGGGAAGAGATCATGAAGGTTGTGAAATAAATAGGACGGAAATCTACTTTCATTAAGTGATTTATTAGATAATCGAAAACAGAGGATCTTGAGCACTATTCGAAATTCAGAAGAACTACGTGGAGCAGCCATTGAACAGCTCGAAAAAGCCCGAACTCGCTTGCGGAAAGTAGAAATCGAGGCAGATGAGTTTCGAGTGAATGGGTACTCTGAGATAGAACGCGAAAAATCCAATTTGATTAATGCTGCTTCTGATAATTTGGAACGATTAGAAAATTATAAAAATGAAACCATTCATTTTGAACAACAAAAAGCAATTAATCAGGTCCGACAACGAGTTTTCCAACAAGCCTTACA